GTGACATTCATTAACCGATGATTATTCTCAACCAACCACAAAGACATTGGGACCCTTTACCTGATCTTCGGCGCGTGAGCCGGGATAGTGGGTACCGCCCTAAGCCTTCTCATCCGAGCAGAGCTAGGCCAACCAGGCGCTCTGCTAGGAGACGATCAAATTTACAACGTAGTCGTTACAGCCCATGCCTTCGTCATAATTTTCTTCATAGTCATACCAATCATAATCGGTGGATTTGGGAACTGACTAGTGCCCTTAATAATCGGAGCCCCAGACATAGCATTCCCCCGAATAAATAACATAAGCTTCTGACTACTCCCCCCATCTTTCCTACTCCTCCTAGCCTCCTCCACAGTCGAAGCAGGAGTCGGAACAGGCTGAACCGTATACCCCCCTCTCGCTGGCAACCTAGCCCACGCTGGGGCCTCAGTAGACCTAGCTATTTTCTCCCTTCACCTAGCAGGTATCTCCTCAATCCTAGGGGCTATTAACTTCATTACAACAGCAATCAACATAAAACCACCCGCCCTCTCACAATACCAAACCCCCCTATTCGTCTGATCCGTCCTAATTACCGCAGTACTACTCCTCCTATCCCTCCCCGTCCTTGCCGCCGGTATTACCATGCTCCTTACCGACCGCAACCTAAACACGACCTTCTTCGACCCTGCAGGCGGAGGAGACCCAGTGCTCTACCAACATCTATTCTGATTCTTTGGCCACCCGGAGGTATACATCCTAATCCTCCCAGGATTTGGAATTATCTCCCATGTCGTAGCCTACTATGCAGGAAAAAAAGAACCATTTGGCTATATAGGAATAGTATGAGCCATGCTATCAATCGGATTCCTGGGGTTTATCGTTTGAGCCCACCACATATTCACGGTAGGAATAGACGTAGACACCCGAGCATACTTCACATCCGCCACTATAATCATTGCCATCCCTACAGGAATTAAAGTATTCAGCTGACTAGCAACACTGCACGGAGGGACAATCAAATGAGACCCACCAATACTATGAGCTATAGGATTTATCTTCCTGTTTACCATTGGAGGGCTGACAGGGATTGTCCTAGCAAACTCCTCATTAGACATTGCTCTACACGACACCTACTACGTAGTAGCCCACTTCCACTACGTACTATCAATAGGCGCAGTATTCGCAATCCTAGCAGGCTTCACCCACTGATTCCCGCTATTCACCGGGTACACGCTTCACTCTACATGAGCCAAAGCTCACTTTGGCGTAATATTCGTGGGTGTTAACCTGACCTTCTTCCCCCAACACTTCCTAGGTCTAGCCGGCATGCCACGACGATACTCAGACTACCCAGACGCCTACACCCTATGAAACACCATCTCCTCAATCGGCTCACTAATCTCCCTAACAGCTGTAATCATACTAGTGTTCATCATCTGAGAAGCCTTTGCATCAAAACGTAAAGCACTTCAACCAGAACTAACAAGCACTAACATCGAATGAATCCATGGCTGCCCTCCTCCATTCCACACATTCGAAGAGCCAGCTTTCGTTCAAGTCCAAGAAAGGAAGGAGTCGAACCCCCATATGTTGGTTTCAAGCCAACCGCATATAAACCACTTATGCTTCTTTCTCATAGAAGTGTTAGTAAAACAATTACATAGCCTTGTCAAGGCTAAATTGCAGGTGAAACCCCTGTACACCTCACCCCAAAAATGGCCAACCACTCACAATTCGGTTTCCAAGATGCTTCATCACCCATCATAGAAGAACTTGTTCAATTCCACGATCACGCCTTAATAGTTGCCCTAGCTATCTGCAGCTTAGTCCTTTATCTTTTAGCTCTAATACTCACAGAAAAGCTGTCATCCAGCACTGTCGACGCCCAAGCAATCGAGCTCATCTGAACAATCCTCCCAGCCGCGGTCCTAATCATGCTTGCTCTTCCCTCCCTACGAATTCTTTACATAATAGACGAGGTGAACGAACCAGACCTGACCCTAAAAGCCATCGGCCACCAATGATACTGGTCATACGAATACACCGATTTTAAAGATTTCACATTCGACTCCTACATAATCCCCACGTCAGATCTACCACTAGGCCACTTCCGCCTTCTAGAAGTCGACCACCGTGTCATCGTACCCATAAACTCCAAAGTCCGAGTTATTGTCACTGCTGACGATGTGCTTCACTCGTGAGCCGTCCCTAGCCTAGGAGTAAAAACCGATGCAATCCCAGGGCGCCTCAACCAAACCTCTTTCCTGTCACCCCGCCCTGGAGTATTCTACGGACAATGCTCAGAAATCTGTGGAGCCAATCACAGCTTTATGCCAATCGTAGTCGAATCAACCCCTCTAGCCAACTTCGAAAACTGATCTTCCCTATTACCTTCCTAATCATTAAGAAGCTATGGAACAGCACTAGCCTTTTAAGCTAGAGAAAGAGGGCTCACCCCTCCTTAATGATATGCCACAACTAAATCCAAACCCATGATTTTTTATCATGCTCACTACATGACTCACCTTCTCCCTGATTATCCAACCCAAAATCCTCACGTTCATCACCATAAACCCCCCATCCAGCAAAACACCCGCAGCCCCTAAAACCACCCCCTGAACCTGACCATGAACCTAAGCTTCTTCGACCAATTTTCAAGCCCAACTTTCCTAGGAATCCCCCTGATTTTAATCTCAATAACATTCCCAGCTCTCCTCCTACCCTCCCCTGGCAACCGATGAATCACCAACCGTCTCTCGACCCTACAGCTATGATTCATCAACCTTGTCACAAAACAATTAATAATGCCACTCCACAAAAAAGGCCACAAGTGAGCCCTAATCCTAACATCCCTGATAATCTTCCTGCTGCTAATTAATCTTCTAGGCTTACTACCCTACACATTCACACCAACCACCCAACTATCCATAAACCTAGCTCTGGCCTTCCCCTTATGACTCGCCACCCTCCTAACAGGCCTACGAAACCAGCCCTCCGTCTCTTTAGGTCACCTCCTGCCAGAAGGTACCCCCACCCCCCTAATCCCCGCCCTGGTCCTAATCGAAACAACAAGCCTCCTTATCCGACCACTAGCCCTAGGTGTTCGCCTAACTGCCAACCTTACAGCAGGCCACCTCCTAATCCAGCTCATCTCCACCGCTACAACAGCTCTATTCTCAACAATACCAGCAGTCTCCCTACTAGCCCTGCTAGTCCTGCTACTTCTAACAATCTTAGAAGTAGCAGTAGCCATAATCCAAGCCTACGTATTCGTTCTTCTATTAAGCCTTTACCTACAAGAAAACATTTAACTCCAATGGCACACCAAGCACACTCTTATCACATAGTAGACCCCAGCCCATGACCTATTTTAGGAGCGGCTGCCGCCCTCCTAACCACCTCTGGCCTGACCATATGATTCCACTACAACTCTCCCAACCTCCTAATCATTGGCCTCACCTCTACAATCCTAGTTATATTCCAATGATGACGAGACATCGTACGCGAAAGCACCTTCCAAGGCCACCACACCCCTACCGTCCAAAAAGGCCTACGATACGGCATAGTACTATTCATCACATCAGAAGCCTTCTTCTTCCTAGGGTTCTTCTGAGCATTCTTCCACTCAAGCCTAGCTCCCACCCCAGAACTGGGCGGACAATGACCGCCTGTTGGAATTAAACCCCTAGACCCAATAGACGTTCCCCTCCTAAACACTGCCATCCTCCTGGCCTCAGGAGTTACAGTCACATGAGCCCACCACAGCATCACAGAAGCCAACCGAAAGCAAGCAATCCAAGCCCTAACCCTAACAGTCCTCCTTGGATTCTACTTCACCGGCCTTCAAGCCATAGAGTACTACGAAGCCCCCTTTTCCATCGCAGACGGAGTCTACGGCTCAACCTTCTTCGTCGCCACAGGATTCCACGGCCTACATGTAATCATTGGCTCTACATTCCTGCTAGTCTGCCTCTTCCGCCTAATCAAGTACCACTTTACATCAAACCACCACTTCGGCTTTGAAGCAGCAGCATGATACTGACACTTCGTAGACGTAGTATGACTATTCCTATATATCTCTATTTACTGATGAGGATCCTGCTCTTCTAGTATACTTATTACAATAGACTTCCAATCTTTTAAATCTGGTTTAAGCCCAGAGAAGAGCAATGAACATAATCACATTCATGATCGCTATATCCCTAACCCTAAGTCTTGCCCTAACCGCCCTAAACTTCTGACTTGCCCAAATAACCCCAGACTCAGAAAAGCTATCCCCATACGAATGCGGATTCGACCCCCTGGGATCTGCTCGACTCCCCTTCTCCATCCGATTCTTCCTAGTAGCAATCCTATTCCTCCTCTTCGACCTAGAAATTGCCCTTCTACTCCCCCTCCCCTGAGCAACACAACTACAATCCCCTATGACCACACTAGCCTGAGCCACCATCCTAATCCTCCTACTCACCCTAGGCCTAGTATACGAATGAGTTCAAGGAGGATTAGAATGAGCAGAATAACAGAAAGTTAGTCTAACCAAGACAGTTGATTTCGGCTCAACAAATTATAGTACCCACCCTATAACTTTCTTCATGACCCACCTACACCTAAGCTTCTACGCAGCCTTCACCCTAAGTTGCCTGGGCCTGGCCTTCCACCGAACACACCTAATTTCGGCCCTACTTTGCTTAGAGAGCATGATACTCTCAATATACGTCGCCCTAACCATATGACCAATCCAAATTCAAGCACCATCTTCCACTATCCTCCCCATTCTCATACTAACATTCTCTGCTTGCGAAGCAGGAGCAGGACTAGCGTTACTAGTAGCCTCCACCCGAACCCACGGCTCCGACCACCTCCACAACTTCAACCTCCTACAATGCTAAAAATCATCATACCAACCATTATACTACTCCCACTAGCTCTCCTATCCCCCTGCAAACACTTATGAACCAACCTCACCACCCACAGCCTACTAATCGCTGCCATTAGCCTACAATGACTAACCCCCACATACTATTCAAGCAAAACCTCAACCTCCTGAGCATCCATTGACCAAATCTCATCCCCCCTATTAGTCTTATCATGCTGACTACTGCCCCTCATAATCATAGCAAGCCAAAACCACCTAGAACAAGAACCCCCTATCCGCAAACGAATCTTCGCTACTACATTAATCCTAGCCCAGCCATCCATTCTCCTAGCTTTCTCTGCCTCAGAACTCATACTATTCTACATCGCATTCGAAGCCACCCTAATCCCCACCCTCATCTTAATCACACGATGAGGCAACCAACCAGAACGCCTAAGCGCTGGCATTTACCTCCTATTCTACACCCTAGCCAGCTCACTCCCCCTACTCATTGCTATCCTCCACCTCCACAACCAAATTGGCACCCTCTACTTCCCAATACTCAAACTCTCCCACCCCAATACCCCAGCTTCTTGAACAGGCCTAATATCAAGTCTCGCCCTACTTACAGCCTTCATAGTTAAAGCACCCCTATACGGGCTCCACCTATGACTTCCCAAAGCCCACGTAGAAGCCCCAATTGCCGGATCCATGCTCCTAGCTGCCCTGCTCCTAAAATTAGGAGGATATGGCATCATACGAATCACCCTCCTAGTCAACCCATCAACAAACAACCTCCACTACCCTTTCATTACCCTAGCCCTATGAGGAGCTTTAATGACTAGCGCCATCTGCCTTCGACAAATAGACCTAAAATCACTGATTGCATACTCATCTGTCAGCCACATAGGCCTCGTAGTAGCCGCAACCATAATTCAAACTCAATGAGCATTCTCAGGCGCAATAATCCTAATAATCTCACATGGTTTAACCTCCTCCATACTATTCTGCCTGGCCAACACCAACTACGAACGAACCCACAGCCGCATCCTCCTACTGGCTCGAGGACTACAACCCCTCCTACCCCTCATAGCCACATGATGACTTTTAGCCAACCTAACAAACATAGCCCTCCCTCCAACAATCAACCTCATAGCAGAACTAACAATTGTAATCGCCCTATTCAACTGATCTTCTCTAACACTTATCCTCACAGGATCCGCAATCCTACTGACCGCCTCATACACCCTATACATACTCATCATAACACAACGAGGCACCCTACCATCCCACATCACCTCCATCCAAAACACCACAACACGAGAGCACCTCCTCATAGCATTACACATAATCCCCATAGTCCTCCTAATTTTCAAACCTGAGCTTATCTCAGGCACCCCCATATGCAAGTATAGTTTAAACCCAAAACATTAGATTGTGATTCTAAAAACAGAAGTTAAACTCTTCTTACCTGCCGAGGGGAGGTTCAACCAACAAGAACTGCTAACTCTTGCATCTGAGATTAAAACCTCAGTCCCCTTACTTTCAAAGGATAACAGTAATCCAATGGTCTTAGGAACCACTCATCTTGGTGCAAATCCAAGTGAAAGTAATGGACCTACCACTAGTCCTAAATACATTCACACTCCTAACCCTAACAACCCTACTCACCCCAATCATCTTCCCGCTACTCTCAGACAACCTCAAAAATACCCCCACTACAATCGTAAACACAGTAAAAACCTCCTTCTTAATCAGCCTAATTCCCATGACAATTTACATCCACTCGGGAACAGAAAGCTTAACCACCCTCTGAGAGTGAAAATTCATCATAACCTTCAAAATCCCCATCAGCCTAAAAATAGATTTCTACTCCCTCACATTCTTTCCTATCGCCCTATTCGTATCATGATCCATCTTACAATTTGCAACATGATACATAGCATCAGACCCCTACATCACAAAATTCTTCACCTACCTACTAATCTTCCTAATCACGATACTCATTCTAATTATCGCCAACAACTTCTTCATCCTGTTCATCGGCTGAGAAGGGGTCGGAATCATATCCTTCCTCCTAATCAGCTGATGACATGGACGAGCAGAGGCCAACACCGCTGCACTCCAGGCCATCCTGTATAACCGAATCGGGGACATCGGACTCATCCTATGCATAGCATGACTAGCCTCTACCATAAACACCTGAGAAATCCAACAAATCTCCTCACCCTCCCAAACCCCTACCCTCCCTTTACTAGGCCTCATCCTAGCCGCGACAGGCAAATCAGCGCAATTCGGCCTACATCCCTGACTCCCTGCCGCTATAGAAGGCCCAACCCCCGTATCCGCCCTACTCCACTCTAGCACAATAGTAGTCGCCGGCATCTTCCTGCTCATCCGAACCCACCCCCTATTCTCCAACAACCAAACCGCCCTCACCCTGTGCCTATGCCTCGGAGCCCTTTCCACATTATTCGCAGCCACCTGCGCCCTCACCCAAAACGACATCAAAAAAATCATTGCTTTTTCCACCTCAAGCCAACTAGGACTCATAATAGTAACAATCGGACTAAACCTCCCCCAATTAGCCTTCCTACACATCTCAACCCACGCATTCTTCAAAGCCATATTATTCCTATGTTCAGGCTCCATCATTCACTCCCTCAACGGCGAACAGGATATCCGAAAAATAGGAGGACTCCAAAAACTGCTACCAACAACCACCTCATGTCTGACTATCGGCAACCTGGCCCTAATAGGAACGCCATTCCTAGCAGGATTCTACTCAAAAGACCAGATCATCGAATGCTTAAACACATCCTACCTAAACTCCTGAGCCCTCCTACTAACCCTCCTAGCTACATCCTTTACCGCAGTATACACAATCCGAATGACCATACTCGTACAAGCCGGTTTCGTACGCATTCCTCCTCTCACCCCAATAAACGAAAACAATCCCGCAGTAACCTCCCCAATTACCCGCCTAGCACTAGGCAGCATCACAGCCGGCTTCATCATTACCTCATTCATTCTCCCGACAAAAACCCCACCCATAACAATACCCCTATACATCAAAATTACAGCAATAGTTGTTACAGCCCTAGGGATTGCTATCGCCCTAGAAATCTCAAAAATAACCCAGACCATAATTCTCACAAAACAAGGCCCTTTCTCAAACTTCTCCACATCACTAGGCTACTTCAACCCCCTAATACACCGCTTCAGCGTGACAAACCTACTAACCGCAGGACAAAACATTGCCTCCCACTTAATTGACCTCTCCTGATACAAGCTAATAGGACCAGAAGGACTAGCTAACCTACAAACAATAGCAGCCAAAGCTAGCACTACCCTCCACTCCGGACTAATCAAAGCCTACCTCGGATCTTTTGCCCTGTCCATCCTCATCATCCTAATGTCCATACACAGAAACAACCAATGGCCCTCAACCTTCGTAAAAACCACCCCCTACTCAAAACCATCAACGACGCTTTAATCGACCTACCAACACCATCAAACATCTCCGCTTGATGGAACTTTGGATCTCTCCTAGGCATCTGCCTAATCACGCAAATCGTCACCGGCCTGCTCCTAGCCACCCACTATACAGCAGACACTTCCCTGGCCTTCAACTCAGTCGCCCACATATGCCGAGACGTACAATTCGGCTGACTAATCCGAAACCTACATGCAAACGGAGCTTCATTCTTCTTCATCTGCATCTACTTCCACATTGGCCGAGGATTCTACTACGGCTCCTACCTAAATAAAGAAACCTGAAACATCGGAGTCATCCTCCTCCTCACCTTAATAGCAACTGCCTTCGTAGGATATGTACTCCCCTGAGGACAAATATCATTCTGAGGGGCTACAGTAATTACCAACCTATTTTCAGCAATCCCCTACATCGGCCAAACATTAGTAGAATGAGCTTGAGGGGGCTTCTCAGTAGACAACCCCACCCTAACTCGATTCTTCGCCCTACACTTCCTCCTCCCCTTCGTCATCGTAGGACTTACATTAGTTCACCTCACCTTTCTACACGAAACAGGCTCAAATAACCCGCTAGGAATCCCCGCAGACTGCGACAAAATCCCATTCCACCCATACTACTCCACAAAAGACATCCTAGGGTTTGCACTAATACTCATCCTGCTCGTCTCCCTAGCCCTATTCTCCCCTAACCTACTAGGAGACCCAGAAAACTTCACACCAGCTAACCCCCTAGCAACACCTCCCCACATCAAACCCGAATGATACTTCCTATTCGCCTACGCCATCCTACGCTCCATCCCAAACAAACTAGGAGGCGTACTAGCCCTAGCCGCTTCCGTCCTAGTCCTATTCTTAACCCCACTCCTACACACCTCCAAACAACGCTCACTAACCTTCCGACCAATCTCACAAGTCTTATTCTGAACCCTAGTCGCCAACTTACTCATCCTGACCTGAGTAGGGAGCCAACCAGTCGAACACCCATTCATCATCATCGGCCAACTAGCTTCCCTATCCTACTTCACAATCATCCTAATCTTATTCCCACTTGCAGCCGTACTAGAGAACAAAATACTAAAACTCTAACCCACTCTAATAGTTTATTAAAACATTGGTCTTGTAAGCCAAAGATTGAAGACTCACATCTTCTTAGAGTTCCCCCAGCTGACTCTCCCAGCTAAATTGTCCTTTATCCCCCCCCCCCCTTCCCCCCCCGCATGTTTTTCTCATGCTTTACAGGGTATGTACTCTCTGCATTGGGTATTTTTGCCCCATCAGACACTACTATAATGTAGGATACTCCACGCCATACGGGTATGCTATGCCAATTTAACTCAAACATTTAGCCCAAACAGATAATGTTCGTGATTTTCCCGATCTAGAGACATCTTTGTTTCAGGTACATGACAACCCAAGTGATCCTACCTCCAGCAAAGCCGCCGGCGTCGCTTAAGGTCGATACTGCTAACTTATACCCAAACTCCATCCAAGATACGACTAATGTCCCAGTACACCTTTGCATTCCCCTAGACAATTAGGATTCGCCCACCTCCAAGGATATGTTCTTTACCAAACACTTTCAGGAACTCCCAAGCCAGAGAACATGGTTATCTATTGACCGTGCTTCTCACGAGAACCGAGCTACCCCGTGTCAGTTATACCTTCGGTTATTGGCTTCAAGGACATAACATCCCCCTACACCCTAGCCCAACTTGCTCTTTTGCGCCACTGGTTCCTATTTCAGGACCATAACTTGCACCACTCCTTCTTCCTTGCCCTTCACAGATACAGATGGTTAGGATGAATAATCCCCTTTCTGCCTCGTAATCGCGGCATTCCTACTGTCCTGCGCTTTTTCTACTGGGGGTCCTTTCAATAAACCCTTCAAGTGCGTAGCAGGAGTTATCTTCCTCTTGACATGTACATCACATGTGCGCCTGACTATCGTTCACCGAAACCCCGGAATTTGTCATGGTTTCATGGTATAAGCCGTCGCATACTCGGATACTGATGCACTTTGACCCCATTCGTGAGGGGGAGGCTATTTACCCTCTAAGTACCAGATAGTGTAATGGTCACCGGACATGCTTACTTTATTTCCCTTTCCTTGGGATTTATACCTAAACCCTTATTTTCACGCGTTATCATGCGTTATCATGCGTTCGTTTCTTTTTTTATTGATTTTTTCATTTCAATCGTTAAAATATTCAACTATATCTCCCTACAAAAAACCAACACACCCACCATCATTTAATTGACAACTAACCCACCCCTACTTTCCACCCACCAAACCAATGACCATCAAATGCAAAGATACACCAGACACTAAACCCCTCAGAAAGAAAGGAATCGAACCTTCTTCACCAACTCCCAAAGCTGGCATTTTCAATTAAACTACTTTCTGACCCCCCCCCTAAACAGCCCGAATAGCCCCCCGAGACAACCCCCGCACAAGCTCCAGAACCACAAACAGAGTCAACAACAGCCCTCAACCCCCAATTATAAGCAACCCCGCCCCCCACGAATAAAACATAGCCACCCCACTAAAATCCATACGCAATGAGGACAGTCCCCCACTATCCACCGTCCCTTCATCCACCAGAGACTCCAGCCCCCCACCCGCCACAATTCCCACTGAAACAACTAAACACATCCCCAAACCATGCCCCACAACCCCTCAATCAGCCCAAGCCTCAGGATAAGGCTCCGCTGCCAAAGCCACCGAATAAACAAACACCACTAACATCCCCCCCAAGTATACCATAATAAGCACCAAAGACACAAAAGAAACCCCCAAACTCACCAATCAACCACAACCAGCAACAGACGCCAGCACCAACCCTACTACCCCATAATAAGGAGAGGGATTAGAAGCAACAGCCAATCCCCCTAAAACAAAGCATACCCCTAAAAATAGAACAAACTGTATCATAAGTTCCCACCTGGCCTCTCACCAGGACTTGTGGTCTGAAAAACCACCGTTATAAAAATTCAACTACAGGAACTTTCACCCCCCCCCCCCCTTCCCCCCCCGCATGTTTTTCTCATGCTTTACAGGGTATGTACTCTCTGCATTGGGTATTTTTGCCCCATCAGACACTACTATAATGTAGGATACTCCACGCCATACGGGTATGCTATGCCAATTTAACTCAAACATTTAGCCCAAACAGATAATGTTCGTGATTTTCCCGATCTAGAGACATCTTTGTTTCAGGTACATGACAACCCAAGTGATCCTACCTCCAGCAAAGCCGCCGGCGTCGCTTAAGGTCGATACTGCTAACTTATACCCAAACTCCATCCAAGATACGACTAATGTCCCAGTACACCTTTGCATTCCCCTAGACAATTAGGATTCGCCCACCTCCAAGGATATGTTCTTTACCAAACACTTTCAGGAACTCCCAAGCCAGAGAACATGGTTATCTATTGACCGTGCTTCTCACGAGAACCGAGCTACCCCGTGTCAGTTATACCTTCGGTTATTGGCTTCAAGGACATAACATCCCCCTACACCCTAGCCCAACTTGCTCTTTTGCGCCACTGGTTCCTATTTCAGGACCATAACTTGCACCACTCCTTCTTCCTTGCCCTTCACAGATACAGATGGTTAGGATGAATAATCCCCTTTCTGCCTCGTAATCGCGGCATTCCTACTGTCCTGCGCTTTTTCTACTGGGGGTCCTTTCAATAAACCCTTCAAGTGCGTAGCAGGAGTTATCTTCCTCTTGACATGTACATCACATGTGCGCCTGACTATCGTTCACCGAAACCCCGGAATTTGTCATGGTTTCATGGTATAAGCCGTCGCATACTCGGATACTGATGCACTTTGACCCCATTCGTGAGGGGGAGGCTATTTACCCTCTAAGTACCAGATAGTGTAATGGTCACCGGACATGCTTACTTTATTTCCCTTTCCTTGGGATTTATACCTAAACCCTTATTTTCACGCGTTATCATGCGTTATCATGCGTTCGTTTCTTTTTTTATTGATTTTTTCATTTCAATCGTTAAAATATTCAACTATATCTCCCTACAAAAAACCAACACACCCACCATCATTTAATTGACAACTAACCCACCCCCACAAACAACCACTATCTCCCTAACAAATCAACCCCAATTAAAACAAAACAAAAATACAAACCCCATCGCACACCGTCCTTGTAGCTTAAACCAAAGCATGACACTGAAGATGTCAAGACGGCTGCCACACGCACCCAAGGACAAAAGACTTAGTCCTAACCTTACTGTTGGTTGTTGCTAGGTTTATACATGCAAGTATCCGCGCCCCAGTGTAGATGCCCTGGACACCTTAAACCCCAAGTAGATAGGAGCGGGTATCAGGCTCACCATAACCGTAGCCCAAGACGCCTAGCAATTGCCACGTCCCCACGGATTCTCAGCAGTAGTTAATATTAAGCAATGAGTGCAAACTTGACTTAGCCATAGCAAACTTAGGGTCGGTAAATCCTGTGCCAGCCACCGCGGTCATACAGGAGACCCAAATTAACTTTATAACGGCGTAAAGAGTGGTCACATGTTATCCAAGTAACTAAGATTAAAAAGCAACTGAGCTGTCATAAGCCCAAGATGCTCATAAGGCCTCTGTCCTCAAAGAAAATCTTAGAACAACGATTAATTGAATTCCACGAAAGCCAGGGCCCAAACTGGGATTAGATACCCCACTATGCCTGGCCCTAAATCTTGATGTTCTACCCTACTTGAACATCCGCCCGAGAACTACGAGCACAAACGCTTAAAACTCTAAGGACTTGGCGGTGCCCCAAACCCACCTAGAGGAGCCTGTTCTGTAATCGATGATCCACGATATTACCTGACCATTTCTTGCCCAAAACAGCCTATATACCGCCGTCGCCAGCTCACCTCCCCTGACAGCCCAACAGTGAGCGCAATAGCCCCATCACGCTAGTAAGACAGGTCAAGGTATAGCCTATGGAATGGAAGCAATGGGCTACATTTTCTAAGCTAGAACACTACGGCAAAGGGATATGAAACTGTCCCTGGAAGGAGGATTTAGCAGTAAAGTGGGACAATCGAGCCCTCTTTAAGCCGGCTCTGGGGCACGTACATACCGCCCGTCACCCTCCTCGCAAGCGACCAAAACATTATTTAACTAAAAAGCCATTCAGCTAAAGAGGAGGTAAGTCGTAACAAGGTAAGTGTACCGGAAGGTGCACTTAGATTACCAAGACGTAGCTTTAACTAAAGCATTCAGCTTACACCTGAAAGATATCTGTTAACACCAGATCGTCTTGATGCCAAACTCTAGCCCAACATACATTGACCTGGAATAACAAAGCTACTCCCTAAACCCAACCAAAGCATTTGCTAGTCCCAGTATAGGCGATAGAAAAGACACCATTGGAGCGATAGAGACCACGTACCGTAAGGGAAAGATGAAATAACAATGAACAAGACAAGCTACAAACAGCAAAGATCAACCCTTGTACCTTTTGCATCATGGTCTAGCAAGAATAACCAAGCAAAATGAATTTAAGTTTGCCACCCCGAAACCCAAGCGAGCTACCCATGAGCAGCTATTATTGAGCGAACCCGTCTCTGTTGCAAAAGAGTGGGATGACTTGTGGGTAGAGGTGAAAAGCCAACCGAGCTGGGTGATAGCTGGTTGCCTGTGAAACGAATCTAAGTTCACTCTTAATTCTTCTCCAAGGAAACAATAAACCCCAATGAAGCGAATTAAGGGCTATTTAAAGGGGGTACAGCTCCTTTAAAAAAGAGTACAATCTCCACGAGCGGATAAATAACCTACACAAAACCCTATTGTGGGCCCTCAAGCAGCCATCAACAAAGAGTGCGTTAAAGCTCCGTACCCTAAAAATACCAGAACCATATGAATCCCTCCTCACTAACAGGCTAACCTATAACCAAATAGGAGAATTAATGCTAGAATGAGTAACCAGGGTCCTCCCTCTACGACGCAAGCTTACATCCATACATTATTAACAAACCCCCAATATACGACCAATACAACAAGCAGAGTATTAAACACATTGTTAACCCGACAGAGGAGCGTCCATCAAGAAAGATTAAAACCTGCAAAAGGAACTCGGCAAATTACCAAGGCCCGACTGTTTACCAAAAACATAGCCTTCAGCAAACTAAAGCAAGTATTGAAGGTGATGCCTGCCCGGTGACCTGAGGTTTAACGGCCGCGGTATCCTAACCGTGCAAAGGTAGCGCAATCAATTGTCCCATAAATCGAGACTAGTATGAATGGCTAAACGAGGTCTTAACTGTCTCTTGCAGGCAATCGGTGAAATTGATCTCCCTGTGCGAAAGCAGGGATAAACCCATAAGACGAGAAGACCCTGTGGAACTTTAAAACCAGCGGCCACCCCAAATAACATAAACACCCATCGGGTTCACTCACACATAAGCCACTGGCCCCCGTTTTTCGGTTGGGGCGACCTTGGAGAAAAACAGATCCTCCAAAAACTAGACCTTACATCTAGACTGAGAGCAACCCCTCAACGTGCTAATAGCACCCAGACCCAATATAATTGATCAATGGACCAAGCTACCCCAGGGATAACAGCGCAATCTCCTTCAAGAGTCCATATCGACAAGGAGGTTTACGACCTCGATGTTGGATCAGGACATCCTAGTGGTGCAGCCGCTACTAAGGGTTCGTTTGTTCAACGATTAACAGTCCTACGTGATCTGAGTTCAGACCGGAGTAATCCAGGTCGGTTTCTATCTATGACAAGCTCTTCCCAGTACGAAAGGATAGGAAAAGCAAGGCCAATACCACCAGCAAGCCTTCGCCTTAAGTGATGAAACCAACTCAATCACAAAAGGCTATCACACTCCACCCCACCCTAGAAAAGGGCCCCAGCTAGCGTGGCAGAGCTCGGCAAATGCAAAAGGCTTAAGTCCTTTAACTCAGAGGTTCAAATCCTCTCCCTAGCTTACCTGTGACCAACCACCCACTACTAATCAACCTCATTATAGCTCTCTCCTACGCCCTCCCTATTCTAATCGCAGTAGCCTTCCTTACGCTAGTAGAACGCAAAATCCTAAGCTACATGCAAGGCCGAAAAGGCCCAAACATTGTAGGTCCCTACGGACTGCTCCAGCCACTAGCAGACGGAGTAAAACTATTTATCAAAGAGCCCATCCGCCCATCAACATCCTCCCCCATCCTCTTTATCGCAACCCCCATACTAGCGCTCCTACTGGCAATCTCCATCTGAACCCCACTTCCTCTTCCATTTTCACTTGCAGACCTGAACTTAGGTCTTTTATTCCTACTAGCCATATCAAGCTTAGCGGTCTACTCTATTCTCTGATCAGGATGAGCCTCCAACTCAAAATATGCCCTAATCGGAGCACTCCGTGCAGTGGCCCAGACCATCTCCTACGAAGTAACCCTAGCCATTATCCTTCTTGCCGTTATCCTGCTTAGCGGCAACTACACCCTCAGCACTCTCGCAGTCACCCAAGAACCCCTATACTTAGTCTTCTCATGCTGGCCACTAGCCATGATATGATATGTCTCCACACTCGCTGAAACTAACCGAGCCCCATTCGACCTAACAGAGGGTGAATCCGAGCTTGTCTCTGGCTTCAATGTCGAATACGCAGCAGGACCTTTCGCCCTGTTCTTCCTGGCAGAATACGCAAACATCATACTCATGAACACATTAACTGCCATCTTATTCTTTAACCCAAGTGTCTTTAATCCGCCCCAAGAGTTATACCCTGTGATTTTAGCCACAAAAACCCTTCTTCTATCAGCAGGTTTTCTATGGATTCGCGCTTCCTACCCACGATTCCGTTACGACCAGCTAATGCACCTCCTATGAAAAAACTTTCTCCCACTGACATTGGCTTTATGCCTATGACACACCAGCATGCCAATTTGCTATGCAGGTCTACCCCCCTACCTAAGAACCCAAGGAAATGTGCCTGAGTGTCAAGGGTCACTATGATAAAGTGAACACAGAGGTAAACCAGCCCTCTCATTTCCTAAAACTTAGAAAAGCAGGAATTGAACCTACACCAAAGGGATCAAAGCCCTTCATACTTCCTTTATATTATTTTCTAGTAGGGTCAGCTAAACAAGCTATCGGGCCCATACCCCGAAAATGATGGTTCAACTCCTTCCCCTGCTAATGAACCCCCAAGCAAAACTAGTCTTTACTATCAGCCTTCTCCTAGGGACCACCATTACAATCTCAAGCAGCCACTGAATTATGGCCTGAGCTGGGCTTGAAATCAACACTTTAGCCATCCTTCCACTAATTTCAAAGTCCCACCACCCCCGAGCCATTGAAGCCGCAACCAAGTACTTCCTGGTTCAAGCAGCTGCCTCCACTTTAATCCTGTTTTCTAGCATAACCAACGCATGACAAACTGGGCAATGGGACATCACCGAGCTTACCTGCCCGACGTCATGCCTGATCCTAACATCCGCCATCGCAATAAAACTAGGACTAGTTCCATTCCATTTTTGATTTCCCGAAGTACTCCAAGGCACCTCTCTTACCACCGGCCTCCTCTTATCCACAGCAATAAAATTCCCACCAATAACCTTATTCTTTATAACCTCCCAAGTACTTAACCCCACACTACTGACTACCATGGCTATTCTCTCCGCAGCCCTGGGAGGATGAATAGGCTTAAACCAGACACAAACTCGAAAAATCCTAGCTTTCTCATCTATCTCCCACCTGGGATGAATAGCCATCATTATTATCTACAGCCCCAAACTAGCTCTATTAAACTTCTACCTATATGTCCTAATAACCACAGCCGTATTCCTTACCCTAAACTCAATCAAAACCCTAAAACTATCCACACTAATAACCACCTGAACAAAAACCCCAGCACTAAGCGCAACTCTGATACTAACCCTGCTTTCTCTTGCAGGCCTTCCGCCTCTAACAGGCTTCCTTCCCAAATGACTAATTATCCAAGAACTCACAAAACAGGAAATAGCCCCAGCAGCAACAATCATTGCTCTCCTCTCCCTACTAAGTTTATTCTTCTACCTCCGACTAGCATACTGCGCAACAATCACACTCCCCCCGCACACCACAAACCACATGAAGCAATGGTACACTAATAAACCAACCAGCGCACTAGTTGCCATCCTGGCCACTATGTCGATCACGCTTCTACCCATCTCACCCATAATCCTCGCCATTGTTTAAGAAACTTAGGATCACCTTAAACCGAAGGCCTTCAAAGCCTTAAACAAGAGTTAAACCCTCTTAGTTTCTGCTAAGATTCGCAGGACATTACCCTGCATCTCCTGAATGCAACCCAGATGCTTTAATTAAGCTAGAACCTTCAAAACGCTAGACAGATGGGCCTCGATCCCATGAAACTATAGTTAACAGCTATATGCCCAAACCAACAGGCTTCTGCCTATAGGCCCCGGCGTGTAGTCAACACACATCAATGAGCTTGCAACTCACCATGAATTTCACCACAGAGCCGATAAGAAGAGGAATTAAACCTCTGTAAAAAGGACTACAGCCTAACGCTTATACACTCAGCCATCTTACCT